CTGTGAACCAACCCCCTAAGGCGAAATAGGCACAAGGAAAGAGCAATAGACCGGACCACCCTACAAAAATAAAACGGTCCCTCCGTAACCAGTCATCCATAATATCAAATAAATCCTTTTCCTCTTTGGTAAATTTACCAAGGGCTATAGTCATAGTGATCCTCCTATTCAACTACTTCAACCATTTCCGAACACCCCACAGCATTCTCAGGGCTTTTGAAGCTTCGATCATTATATCTACTATTTATCGTACACTGCCCCTTGCTTTTTTAATCTAATTGGTTTCGAAGAGAAAAATCCTTTATTGGACCATTCGGACCTAGGTAAATTCATGAATTCAATTCACTTAGTCCTGACGTACCACATGAACCGTACAGTGTCTTATGACTCATCTATCAGATAGATTCGTTTTTTAAAAGACCCATTCAAGGAACAAACGAAACGATTCGTCTCTCGAGACTAGTGGATTCACAGATCTACTTATTTACTTTCATCAACTAATCTTATTCTTGTATTTTGTTCGTGAGATTGAGAAAAAAAATCAAAATTTTTATGTATTCTTCTAATTTCTATGTACATTAAACTACTAGAGTATCATGTCTTTTATTACTTTAGAGAAAAATCAAACTCGCAGAGTTTATCTTTTAAGGGGTTGAAAGACGAAATACGCATCCAATTTTTTTTTTTTTTTCATTTAGTTTTCTCTATCAGAACCAAAAAATAATGAATTTTCCTATAATTGAATTCTTTAATTCAATACAATATCAAATAATGAAGACTGTAAATAAAATAAAAGTAGTTTTATTACATTGATTTTTATTCTACATTGCATTGTCAGAACAAAAATAGCGTATACATACATTTTGGATCCATTCAGCCATGATCTACTAACTCTTATTCTACCTAATATTCTATATATCTAAATTAGATATATAGAATATTAGGTAGAATAAGAATAAAAAATAATATTAAAAATAGATCAAAAAAGAGAGAACTGGGGATATAAAGAAAAATTTTCCTGCGTTCTGGAATCAAAGAAGGATAGAGAAAAATTCTTTTCTATGTCTAAAGAATAATAATTAACTCCTAAGCATTTAATCGGAAATATTGAAAGATTCCTGCAGACTCCAAAGAAAAGAAAGACCCGCTGTTTCGATTTAATCTATATCGATATCGCATTTTCATATCAGAATAGTAGATAGAGGAATAATTCAATAGGTTAGGTTCACTTACTTTTTCTTTTGTTTCTTTTGTTGATTTCGAGTCTTTACTTTTTTTGATTGTTTGATTTTACTAATGTAAAGTCAAATAGTTGTAGGGATAGTTGGCGATTCAAAAGAAAATTTAAAATTTATCTGATTAGAAGAATAACTTGTTTTAATTCTAAGTCATTGTCATTTTTCTAATTATACGCTTTTTTATTACCAATATAAACAATTTATCTATTATACCTTCAAATATGAACACTCTCGCTGGGATAAAAGCCCCTTATCGGATTTGAACCGATGACTTACGCCTTACCATGGCGTTACTCTACCACTGAGTTAAAAGGGCCTTTATCTTGTTTTATTCCGGAAAAACCCCTAGGAGTTTAGTGAATGTATTTAATTAGAACATATTTATAGATATCTATTTTATTCGCATAATGCGTTATTTCCAAATGATACATTTTATTTACCCAGTGAGTATGGGGTAACCTAGCAAATATTGGTAAAATCAAAAAGGGTTTTTGACATTGTATTTTCTAAATATAAATCTAATTCAATGAATGGGCTTAAGACCGACTCTAATTGAACTAACACCCATGATGAAAAAATAATACATGGACCCACTAATTCAACATGGATTCAAGATCTTTTCGCAAGTCGTTTACGAAGAGATTCTCTGAACCAAATTCTAAAAAAAAGCGAAACTATAGATTTTAGATATACTAAAAAAATCGAAATTATAGTAGATAATATCTAGATAATATAGTAAAATAGAGTCAAGTCAATAAAGTTGAAAAAAGAAAAGAAGAGAAGAATAGAATGCTTAGCTTATATATAAATTATAATACCGAAATATCGAATGGAATGCCAATTCTAATGAAGGATTCATGAATAGACAAAAAATTCTATGGAATCCCGAAAGGCGAAAAACTTCTTCGGATATAGGCAGACTATATCATTCTATATTGACAATTTCAAAAAACTGCTCATACTATGAGCATAGTGTGCCGGTGGTCGGGCAAAGAGGCCCCCATCGTCTAGTGGTTCAGGACATCTCTCTTTCAAGGAGGCAGCGGGGATTCGACTTCCCCTGGGGGTAGGGTATTACGAAAGGAAATTGATTGATCAAGAATTATCAGTAAGCCCAGAATTGATTCTTCCCTGGGTCGATGCCCGAGCGGTTAATGGGGACGGACTGTAAATTCGTTGGCAATATGTCTACGCTGGTTCAAATCCAGCTCGGCCCAAAAATTAGCTAATTCACACACATGAAATGATATAACTCCTTTGTTCTCCAGAAATGTCTGATACGAAAAAAGGAAAAGTCCCATTTTTTCCCACCCGCTATTTGCGACTCTTTTCCTTTTTTTTTTTAGTCTGATCTTGGTGATGATCTATATTCATACCATAATCTGTAAGTATAAAGTCTAAGAAAAAGAGTTTTTTCTTTACACTTTACATTAGTTTATTCTTTCTTTTTTTCATTGAAAGGTTGATTATCTATCCATTTTGAAATAAGAAGGAAAGGATTATGAGTAATCCTTACTACTCTTAGCATTGCTATGTGTATATCAATAGATTATCACTCACGTCTCCGTTAGAAGACGACAATTCTAATCTAACTAAGCTAAATAGAAAGTTTTTGAATGAAATCATAAGAATATCTATACCGTCTACTTGATTTCCCCGGGATTGTAGTTCAATTGGTCAGAGCACCGCCCTGTCAAGGCGGAAGCTGCGGGTTCGAGCCCCGTCAGTCCCGACAGATCAAAACCCGCTACAAAAAAACACAAATATCTGTCCACTTCTTTGTTTTTTGTAAAAAAGTGAACAAAACAAATAGAAGAATTTTATTCTCAAGCGATCCTTCATTCATTTTTCACTTTTGGATTTATTATTTATTAATTGTTTCTTTATTTGTTATTTGTTTCGTTTTTAATTTCTCAGCAAACAAATAACAAATAAAGAAATTCCATTTTGTTTCCTAATAACGATTGGATGTAGAGAAAGGTATGTGGATTAGTACATACAATTAAAGAGAGCGTCTTATTGAGGATTTCAAAAAAAAGAGTATGATACTGGGAGTCTGGGATTTTCGATTCCTCCGACTTCTTGTAATGGAAATTACATTAAAGTGCCCTATGTTCGTCGGGAACACATGCAAAAATTGAATTTGAATTTGAAATGATCTATCTCAATCACACCTTTTTTGTTTGATTAGCTTCTTAGAAGGAGTTAAGTTATAACCCCCTTTTCTATTTTGCTTATATGTTTAGGTTTGTTTGTAACCAATGGAAGTGTAAAGGCGGTTAGATGATACTTCATCAGATGCGAAAGCAGTAGTTTAGATAAAAGAAAGAATGGAAAAAGGGTAGAAAAAAGTAAAAAAAAAATTCATTCAGTATGGATAAAGGATTCTCCTGTATTATACTATATAACTATGTTATACTATTTAATTGTCGACGATGAATCTATTCGATCTTATCGTTCAGATTCAGATATTCTTATTGATCATATTGATATTGAATTGAATTTACAGGGGAAAGATTTATCATCTCTATGGGATTAAATCCCGAGTTATTGCGAAGTAAATAAAAAGAAAATAAATGGTGAGATTATGGAAGTAAATATTCTCGCATTTATTGCTACTGCATTGTTCATTCTGGTTCCTACAGCTTTTTTACTTATAATATACGTAAAAACCATCAGCCAAAGTCAAGGTGATAAAGTGGAATGAAACTTTACTTCTTTATTCTTGTCACTGATTGAAGAAATAAAGAAGGGTAAAGGATTCGAATTTCACGTTTTAAATGAATTAATGAGCGGACTAGAATCAACAGTCTTCTAGGAGATCTGATCGGAGGAGTATAGTATGAGTATGGTAGAAAGACTCATTTTTCTTTCTACCATACTCTCATTTCTCATTATTGGTATTCTATTGGAGTGTATGTAGTGCCTAAAGGTGTACTGTATAACGGTGTAGGCTTAATATGGATCAAGCTACAATCTAATATCTATTTTCATACATGTCTATATGAATTATATGGATGTAATGTACAGAGCCCTCCTATTTCGTTTCTCGGCTTCATCCATTTTGATTCCACCCACTCACTCTGAAATAGAAGGAATCGTTTGATTCCGCAGTTCAATTTTCAATAATTGAATTAGTGGTACCTCTGCTCTAGAGTCCACTTCTTCCCCATACTACAAGTGAAAGTGAAAATGTAAAGACTACCATTAAAGCAGCCCAAGCGAGACTTACAATATCCATGTGAATTCTATCCCCTATCGAATTATTCCATTATTATTCAATAATAATAGTCGAATTATTGGCACAGAGTCAAAAAAATATTTTACTCCATATTGGTGAAACAATTCTATTTGAATAAGTTCGTATATGATTTTGTTTTATTTTCTATATTTAGATAGACCTATTTTTCAATTGAAAGAATACCTTTTTTTGTATAAAAAAGTTGAAAATAAAAGTAACAAAAGCCAATTAATAATTAATCCATTCAATCAATCTAATTAGATTGATTGAATGGATTAATTTTCAATTTTAGTAGTACTCAGAGATTTTTATGATTTTGCAGACAAAATAACTTGCGTCATTTTCGAAAATACTAATTAACTTACTCCCGGCCTAACCAAAGACTCAATCAGTAGTGGAGAGGCCGATTTACAGATTCCCTTTCAATACTAAAAGTTTTCCGTGAATTCGAAAGGATTTAGAGCACTTTATAGAACGGACCCTTCTGATGTTTCCGTTGAGGAAAAGGCAAGTTCCATCAGCAAAACAAAAACAATAGGGTATTTCGAGTCTTTTTTTTGTTGATCAGGCGACACCCAGATTTGAACTGGGGAAAAAGGATTTGCAGTCCCCCGCCTTACCGCTCGGCCATGGCGCCAAGGCGCTACAAAATCGCTACAAATATTCTCCAGGAGGGGAAATTCTTATGGCCCTTTCTCCTGTACTCCCGCTTTTCTTCATCTTAATCCTTTTCCTAAAATAAGTGTAATACTTCCTTTTGTTTTTGGTTTTTGAATTGGATCTATCTTTTCGATTGACTGTATAGTATTTCAAAACACACAATATCTAACCCCCCCTTTTTTTTTTATTGAGTCGAGAAACCTAATATGGATTTTCAGTCACAAAAGCCAAAATTCAGGTAAAATTTTGACCATTAACCGTGTGACTCGGAATTCATGAACCATTCTTGGATTTGAATCTAAAAAGGTTTTGTCCCAATAAGAAAAAAGAAAAATGAATTGATACAGAACTAATCAAGATTCAAAAAAACTACTTCTCAATTATAAGATCAATTATGCATATATGTAAACCCCACAGAACCTAAATTTTATTAGATATTAAATCTATATATCTAATAAAATATCTTATTTGTTCTGTAATATGATTTTTATCTATAGAAAAAAAAGAACTTTGATACAGCACGACATATGTTATCCAAAATATAATTTCTATAAAAGAATAGAAGTAGTTTTTTGAATCTCGATAAGGAACAGATATGTATAGAAAGCTGGCGTCATATCTACAAATCTTTAATAAATTTTCATAAATACAAGTCTTCTTACACAATTAAATCTTATTATATGAATTAAAATTAAATATGAATTAAACTCAAAACAAAAATAGATCAAATTTCGGCGAATCCTCCTTTTTTTAACTGAAGTATGAAATCTAGAAAAGGTAAAATGTTAATCATCTCGATCTTTTTTCTTATTATTCTTTCTTTCGGACAAAATATAAAACATAGATCCGTTTCTTTTTCTGGTACTTAATCGGATTGTAATATGTAATATCATAATAATGGTAAATGGTCAAAATGGAATCCCTTTTTTTAATTCTATACAAAGCTCTAAAAATCCATATCATATGATAAGTCTCAGTTAAGTGTTAAGTCAAATTTATTAATTTATTTCCAGTTGTATCTGTTAAAAATTCCAATTTTGGAATAGAATTCTCTTTATTCCCCGTTCATACTCCGTATCAATATTCTATATCCTATATAAAGTTATATAGTTAGATAAAATTTCATGTGATTCAGTAAACAGAATATCAATTCCATCGTTGCTAGATCAATCCATATGATTCGATAAAGAATGGTTCAATAATGGGATTTTTTCTATAAATGAGAAATGAAAAATGTTCAGGGATGAAAATGAGGGAACGTCTACAATACCTGGGTTTAATCAGATACAATTTGAAGGTTTTTGTAGGTTTATTGATCATGGCTTAACAGAAGAACTTTCTAAGTTTCCAAAAATGGAAGATACGGAGCAAGAAATTGAATTTCAATTATTTGTGGAAACATATCAATTAGTGGAACCGCCGATAAAAGAAAGAGATGCTGTATATGAAGCAATCACATATTCTTCTGAAGTATATGTATCCGCGAGATTAATTTGGAAAACCAGTAGGGATATGCAAGAACAAACAATTTTTATCGGAAACATTCCTATAATGACTTCCCTGGGAACTTCTATAGTAAATGGAATATACAGAATTGTGATTAATCAAATCTTGCAAAGCCCCGGTATCTATTACCGGTCGGAATCGGACCATAACGGAATTTCGGTCTATACCGGCACCATAGTATCGGATTGGGGGGGGAGGGTAGAATTAGAAATTGATAGAAAAGGGAGGATATGGGCTCGTGTAAGTAGGAAACAGAAAATATCTATTCTAGTTCTATCATCTGCTATGGGTTTGAATTTAAGAGAAATTTTAGAAAATGTTTGCTACCCTGAGATTTTCTTGTCTTTCCTAACTGAGAAAGAGAAAAAAAAAATGGGGTCAAAAGAAACTGCCATTTTAGAGTTTTATCAACAATTTACGTGTGTAGGCGGAGATCCTGTATTTTCTGAATCCCTATGTAAGGAATTACAAAAAAAATTCTTTCAACAAAGATGTGAATTAGGAAGGATTGGTCGACGAAATATGAACCATAGACTGAATCTTGATATACCTCAGACCAATATATTCTTGTTACCGAGAGATATAGTGGCGGCTGCGGATTATTTAATTGGAATGAAATTTGGAATGGGCGCACTTGATGATATGAATCATTTAAAAAATAAACGTATTCGTTCGGTTGCGGATCTCTTACAAGATCAATTTGGATTGGCTTTGGTTCGTTTAGAAAATATGGTGAGAGGCACTATATGTGGAGCAATTAGACATAAATTGATACCGACTCCTCAGAATTTGATAACTTCAACTCCATTAACAACCACTTATGAATCTTTTTTCGGGTTACACCCATTATCTCAA